AATTATACAAAACTATATACAAGTCACCACTCCCTCCCTTATTTTTTTTTATTCCTTAATGAATTGAATTTTTTTTTAATTAGAACGAAGTTCCTTAAAAACCTCCGCCTTCTTTAAAATATCATGAACAGTTCCTGTAGGTTGAGCGCCTTTTTCAAGGAAGTATAGAATAGCAGGAACATTTAAATAAGTTTGATTCTTTATCGGATCATAAAAACCCACTTTCCGAAGATCTCTTCCCTCTCTTCGGGATCGAACATCAATTGCAACGATTCGATAGACGGCTCATTGGGATAGATGTAGATGAACAATACCCCCCCCTAGAAACGTATAGGAAGTTTTCTCCTCGTACGGCTCAAGAAAAAATGATTCGAAGTGATTTCGATGTATCGAATTAGAATATAGAATTCTAATGGCAAATGGATCCATAAAATCATCAAATCAATTAGGCTATGATTTAAGCCCTTTTTTCTTCTTCTCTTCCTTACTGAAAAAGAAAAAAATCATTTGTACTCATAACTCAAGTTGGATAACTCCCCAATAGCCCAAAGAAAAATCTTTAGGCATTTATTTCATTTATTGAGTGGTCTCTAACCCCCTTTTTTGTTTGTCTCATTTAAAAACAATTTCAATTCTTCATTCTGATCCAGTTATTGAGACAACTCAAACGACGTTTCCTTGTTCTGGAGATCCTTTATCTTTGTTTTGAATCATTAGGTTTAGACATTACTTCGGCGATCCTTAATCCTTTCAAAACGGCAGCAACATACCCTTTTTGTGATTTCTTTCTATCAAAGAATCATATGAACGGTGGATTCCCGCGCGATACACCTTGGATCGAAAGAGTTTTATCAATTCCAACAATTTTTCCTTTTTGGGCGGAAACTTGCTCGAATTGGATTCTTTCGATTTCTATTTCTATATCGAAGATATACTTACGAAGTTGTTCCAATTTATTGATTAGCATTAACCCTAGATCCCTGCCCCCGAGAAATGAATCAATACTTTCTGCTCGAGCTCCACCATGTACTATTTACATTACAACCCAACAAAAAGGAGGGGTTCTAGTGGAACAGAACAAACGATGTCGAGCCAGGAGCACCTTCATTCCTATATAAAATGATGGATGTAAGAATCCACAACGGATCGTGTCTTTCAAGTCGCACGTTGCTTTCTACCACATCGTTTCAAACGAAGTTTTACCATAACATTCCTCTAAGTTGGAACCGGTATGGAAATGATTCAATATTCAATTATGGAATCATGAATAGTCATTGGTTCAGTCGGTCCATAGTAATCTAGATTTTTCTCTTCTATATAGATGGGTAGATATTTTTCTGAAGGAATCTCAACAAAAATGCAACTTAACTCCATATTTTATTGTATGAATACAACATTTTTTTATAAAAAAAACATAAATAAGACGAAAAAAGAAGTTTTTTTTTAATTTGCATCTTCAAGTGACTCAATAGGATAGATTTATCAATCTTACGCTTCTTCAAGTACCAAAGATTCAACTCCTCCGGAATCATTAAAAATGGTTTAAAAATAGTTATAATTGAAAAAGTTTCCCACTTTGACACATTATTTGAATCCAATTTTACAGTAAGGGCTGCATTTGATCACCACAAGAGAGATAAATTTCTGTTTCATTTCGAATTGAATCATCAATGATTTCAAGCGCGGATAGATAGATCAAACAAAAAATCCAATTTCTTTTTTTGAGATGGATAAAAAAGACTTATGTAAGGGAAGATTTAAGTCCTTATTCTTTCATCTGAGTGATAAAATCAGAATCGAACGAATAGGGGGTTTCATATCTATCAGATAGACTGAACAATTGTCACTAATTTTTTCATAAAAACCGAAAGGCCGTTGTCACTGAATATAGAACGATAACAATACATATAAGCTAAACATTTCCTCATTTTATATGCATTTTTATATTTTGTTTGACTTGAAGTGTAGTAGTAGTAATCTTTCTGTAATCTTGCCATAAAATAAAGTGAATAAAATGGCTGAATCGGCCCGGTCTGAATATCTATTTACAATTATTCATTATAGCCAAAAAAGAAATACCTAAGGTTCAAAGAAAATCCCCCAGTTACATATGTAACTTGATTGTTTGTTAATGAGATTCGGGCAAACACAGATATTGAAATTCATATCTTCCGTTACTAATTAACTCCTATCTACTCCCCCAATTCTAGGAGGATGATGAGTCATAAATAAAAAAAGCATCCGATAAAATAGGATGCTAACTATCTTGTATAGGTCCAAAACCAAACAAGTCCGGATTAAGTCCTTGCTCCTATTTTTTATTCTATCCTAACCCAGTCTTAAGAAACTTAATCCCATTGATTGAATTCAATTAGTACCAAGAACTCCCTCTTGTTTAGAATTCAAGAGATCCTTAGAATTCGGAGATTTACAGAGAATTAATAACCGGGGCCCTCTCATTTAAAGGATAGAGAATAAGAGATAGGGAATATAGGAGCTTTTCTTTCGCATTTCAATTCAAAATGCATCATTGAAAATTCAATTCGATACGGGCGTAAGGTTTTTCGAAGTAACCAGCTTCTTTCAATATGAAGGGACTGAGCATATGATGAAAAGCCCGCCCAACTTTTTTGAATTCAAACTCTTGTGATCTATATTCCCATTTTACCCCGATTACAGATAGATTCAGTTATATTTGCGTGTCATTTAAACTAGATTCCAGTTTGTGAAAAAAAAAGATATGATTCAGAGAAGAATCATTAAAAATAAGAAACAAGAATCACATTCGATCCAATATTAGATCTTTAAACAGAAAGTTTTTCAAAAACACAATCTTTATTCTAATACTAATAGAATGGATATGCTCTGGGACGGAAGGATTCGAACCTCCGAATAGCGGGACCAAAACCCGTTGCCTTACCACTTGGCCACGCCCCATTTCGATTTATATTCGACACTAATAAAGACTAATATTGGTATTGATTGTTCGTCAATTCCAGCCCAAATATCTCTAAAATAAATTAGATTGTTGCTAGGATTTTAACACGTGTAGATATAGAATTAAACTGAATTTATTGATCATTACATATAATTCAATTAAGATATTGTATGAAAGTATGATTTCTTCTATTCTCCTTTGAGAAATGGAGGATTTTTGATTGGGTGAGTTCAAAGAAAAAGAAAGATTTTTTGGTCTACCTTAATTTTACTTTATTTTTCTTTATATCAATAACTCAAGCAAAATGCAATTATCTCCAAGAACAAAATGTCTGTTATGCTTAATATCTTTAGTTTGATCTGTATCTGTCTTAATTCTGCCCTTTATTCGAGTAGTTTTTTCATCGCCAAATTGCCCGAGTCCTATGCTTTTTTGAATCCAATCGTGAATGTTATGCCAGTCATACCCGTGCTCTTCTTTCTCTTAGCCTTTGTTTGGCAAGCTGCTGTAAGTTTTCGATGAGATCTTTTTTAATACTATACCTAGAAAATTCATGATTTATTCGAGGAAAAAATTCTAACAATTGATAAGATCAGATAAGTCTTACAATATGAACCCTCGATTCAAACATTGAAATTCTTGGAAAGCTGCGATAAATCTGGATCATCCCATTTCCCCATTATGACCTTTTTCCAGCGAAAGGCCCTAATACTAATAGGCTTAAGGTTCCCCACAATATCGAATTGTAGGTATGAAAGAAAATTTTTGTAATAAAAGACTCTTATTACAAATGACTTTGAATTTCTGAATATTCTTTTCTATTTATAGAAAGTACTTCATTTCTTGGGGTCAAAATAGGATATGTGGTATAAAAATGGAGGATCTATTCTCTTTTTTTCCAAAAAATGATTTGGAGATTGTGTAATGCTTACTCTCAAACTCTTTGTTTACACAGTAGTGATATTCTTTGTTTCTCTTTTCATCTTTGGATTCCTATCTAATGATCCGGGACGTAATCCTGGACGTGAAGAATAAAAGAAAAAGGCTTTTCGTTTTCCTTACTTGATTTTTCAAATTTATTAGGATTTTATCTATTCCACGTTTAACCAAGGGTTGGGGAAATTTGAAAGATAAAGCAAATATCAAGTCATCAACGGAAAGAGAGGGATTCGAACCCTCGGTACGAATAACTCGTACAACGGATTAGCAATCCGACGCTTTAGTCCACTCAGCCATCTCTCCCAATTGAAAAAAAAAAGATAATTAATTACTATGTTACATTACACATAATGTATAAAGTAAGGTACATTACACATAAAGTAGTAAAAGTCTTTCTTTCTCTCTCTCTTTTCTCTCCCCTTATCTTGAGTATATAGATATATACAACTTTTATCAGTAATTCCATTTAGATAAAGTAAGGACTGGAAAAATCCAATATAAATAAAAATAAAGAAGACCTTCTTACTTTAATTTTGTCCGAAAGAGTTTATTCCCATGGCCTGGCCTGGTCAGTACCTAGCCGGGCCCTTTTTCCATTTTTATATTATATAAAATCAAAGTGCTATTTCTTATTATACTTTCTTCCTTTTTTATTTACTTTCTTTTTTACTTCACTGAAATAAAGAAAAAGGGGAAATTGTGGATTCTTACACAATGCATTTTTATGTTAGGATTTCCGCGGTTTTGCCAGCCGTATCTATCAAAAAAACTCCGTTGGCAAAAGAAAAGAAAAAACTTGTGTTATTTTGTTATTTAAATGAACCCTCTTTTCCTAATCTTCCCCCACGAAAAACGGCAACACTCTCATTTTCATGATTCTTTTATGATCCTATCTTTCTTAATTACGTTCAATTCCCTTGTTCGACAAAAATTCCATTTGTATACAATAATCGGATTGTAGCGGGTATAGTTTAGTGGTAAAAGTGTGATTCGTTCTATTAACCCCCTTAATAGTTAAGGGGTCCTTTGGTTTGATTCCTATTCCGATCAAAAACTTTATTTCTTAAAAGGATTTAATCCTTTACCTCTCAATAAAAGATTCGAGGAAAAATCTAAATTCTCG